CTGTCTTTTCTCGCTTTGCTAATCTTCCCTTCTAACGCGGGCGCGGGAGGAAGAAACCTAAGATAAGAGCGTCTTCTCTCTCTCTTACTTAGGTTTCTTTTTTTTCAGTGCAACACAGGAAAGCGCCCTCTTTTTGTCATCCCTGCAGCTTTCCAGATTTTGTATTGAACGTATGGCGTAGCTAGGATCTTCAAATCATGTTTGAGCCTAGCCTATCCTATGTTCAAACCAACCAAACCCACCCCCCATTTGAATAAGGCTGGAAAGAATGCCCGCCAAGTTAAGATAAGGGAATGCTTCCCCCAACCATTAAAGGAAAGGCTCGACGAAGGGAGGGATATGCGGCGGGGGAAGGAAAACGCTTTCGGAGATCGAGATTTTTTTTTCTTTTTCATCGAAAACGAAGAAGGCCGAGGATGGCCTACGGTGCGTGTTATCTGAAGGGAACACGCTTTTTCGACCGCGGTGGTATGATTGCCGGGCCCTCTCCTCGTTCCGCCCGCTGGCCTATTGGGATAGCAGCCTTCGGGCTTTGCCTGCCCTTTCTATCTCGGCCCGGGAAAGCGCTGGCAACAACAGAAAGGAAGGGGTCCATGTAGTGCGTCCGCCCCCTTCTTAGTCAATGGGGCAGCAGGTTCGGCATCTACTAAAAAAGAGAGAATCCACTTGAGATAACCACGCCTCTGCTAGGCAGCGTGTGGAATGGCCAAGAGCGGACCTTTTTGGATATATAATCCAAGTGGAGAGTGGAGTTACGGGAACAGCCGTCTGATGGAAAACTACTTTCACGTTCGGTTAAGAGAGCACTTTTTATTTCGTCGAGAATTCTGCGTTCCCTTTCGTGTGAATTCCCCAGCGGCGAATTCAACACTTTTTGGGCCCCCATCTCTCGAGCCCCGAAGACGACCCCCCTCCCCTTCGGACTCCATATCTCTTTTGACTCTATATATGTGGGCACCTGATATCTATGAGGGTTCACCCACCCCGGTTACAGCATTCCTTTCTATTGCGCCTAAAATTTCTATTTTTGCTAATATTTCACGTGTTTCTATTTATGGTTCCTATGGAGCTACATTGCAACAAATCTTCTGTTTCTGCAGCATTGCTTCTATGATTTTAGGAGCACTGGCCGCCATGGCCCAAACGAAAGTCAAAAGACCTCTAGCTCATAGTTCAATTGGACATGTAGGTTATATTCGTACTGGTTTCTCATGTGGAACCATAGAAGGAATTCAATCACTACTAATTGGTATCTTAATTTATGCATTAATGACGATAGATGCATTCGCCATAGTTTTAGCATTACGGCAAACCCGTGTCAAATATATAGCAGATTTGGGCGCTCTAGCCAAAACGAATCCTATTTCGGCTATAACCTTCTCCATTACTATGTTATCATACGCAGGAATACCCCCGTTAGCCGGCTTTTGTAGCAAATTCTATTTGTTCTTCGCCGCTTTGGGTTGTGGGGCTTACTTCCTAGCCCCAGTGGGAGTAGTGACTAGCGTTATAGGTTGTTGGGCGGCCGGAAGGTTGCCACGAGTCAGTCAGTTTGGGGGACCGAAGGCAGTTCTCCGTGCACCGGACACGTAGCTTACCGAATCAGTTGCGACACCGATGGGAATGCATGCTACGAAAGATAGGGTCGAGTCTGAAACATCAACCGTCTACTCAATATCCTTGTACGAGTCCACAATCACTACACGAGATGAACCTTGGTTTGGTGAATTGAAGTTGGCCTTAGGTGTAAAAAAAAGGACTCCCAGTTACTGCGCGCGATCGTATACTGAGGTGCTCCCCGCCGGTTGTTGGAACGACGCGAGCCGGGCCTCCATTCAGAAAGATGAAGGGTCCAAACAAAAGTCAAAATAGGGGGTTACAAATTCCCCATCTCATTGGGGGCGGAAAACGAATCGACATCTCGATGTGATACAGCCTTTTCTATTTTAGTTGGGAAAGAACGGCGAAGTCCATCCGAACCGTCCAATGAAGAATAAGAGGAGAGCAAAGCGCCAATGGCGCGCGAAGCGCATGCGAAAGGGGCACGGATAAAAAAAAGAAGTGTGGAGGATAAGCAGCCGAGCTCATTCCCTTCGCTTCCTGGGCCCAAAGCAGTGCAGTCTTTCCTGGCCAAATCAAGGATTTGGGGCTTCTTGCTACGCTACTTAACTATAGAAATCCATTTTTTTTAGTCATATATATATTAATAGAAAGATAGATCCATCCATCTATCCTATCCGATTTAGATTTTGATATCTAAAAAAGAATCGATTTCATTCTACGTTTGATTCAAAGAACTGCGCTTAGCCCCCCCGCTCATGAAACGGCTCTGCTGCAATGGATGGCAGAGGGTCCGTAGTACCCAAAGCACTGGAGTGGTCCAGTAGCCGGGAAGGGGCCTAGAAGTGCCAACAACTACACCACACTACACTCGGCTCTACACATTTACAGAGCTAACCCCTGTCCAGTCCCTGGCAGAGTGAAGGGGGCTTCCATCCTTATTCCCTATCCCCATCTTCGCCCAGGCTAACGGGGCCTTACTTATTCTGGGGGGGAGAGTGGAAGCACTGTTGAGAGGAAGATCCTTGGCCCCTCCTCATTCTCTACAGGGTTCCAAACCTTTCTTCAACATAGGTTACAACGAGCGGGGCAGAGATGGAAGAGATCGAACACGAGAATAAGAAGCAAGCTCGCCTTCCTTTTTGATCATTTTTATAGAGAGGGATGGAGAAAGTGGACAAAACAGACTCGCATTTCCCAGTCGAAAAGATGGGTTCCTTTTTCGTCTTGCATTTCTCATCGAACAAATACGGAAAAAGAATCATATTGAAAACGTTCCTAACCCACCAACCCTTTCCTTCGTAGAGCCGTGTATTGTAATCCGAACCTGCCCGGAGCGAGTCTCCCATAGAGGCAAGTGAAGTTGGTGAGCCGTATGATGGGCAACTATCTCCTGCGGTTCGGAGAGGACTCAGCTGTTAGTTAGTACCCCCTTTCGGGGTGGACCTTTCACTCTATTTTATTATATACGCTTAGCGAAAAGAATGTTTTTTGATACACCTAGGACATGGATTTTATATGAACCAATGGATCGTGACAAGTCGTTACTACTAGCAATGACTTCGTCTTTCATTACTTCATCCTTTCCATATCCCTCTCCCTTGTTCTCAGTTACTCATCAAATGGCACTCAGTTCATATCTTTAAGTTCGATCATTGACAAGGTTCAAAGAAAGGGTCGGCCAGGACCGATTGGTCGGGTGGAAGCAGCATATCCTTAAGAAGTTTCAGCAGCACGCACCTTCCACCCCGAGTGGACAGCTTAACCCCTGTTATCATGAGAAACCGCGTTCCCACCAATCATGGTAAGATGTGACGTTCTGGACCGGGCATGATAGGATGCGGCGAAGGCATGTAGCGGCATACGTAGGGAATGGAAGCACCTTAGTCGGGGGATAAGAGTCCCGTCCCTTACCGCTCCGCGGGGGTGCTACGAGCCTCGCTTTCCATGCTGCTTTCCTAGTTCGTTCGCTTCCATGCCATTTCTATCCGCATTAATAGTTTAAGTTTGATCTCGTTCCGCAAGAGGCGTGCAAACAGGTTTGCGCATGCTGAAGGTTCGGGCGCAACCCTTCTCTACCGCATTTATGGCCCAAAGCCAATACAAAGGATTTAGGTTCCATCTTGCTCGAATCTTACTGTACCCCAGAGGAAAAGGGGATTTTGTGCTGTGAAGGTGGGATCGGTACACACGGATAAGGACTATCATGAGGCTCTATGTACTTCATTCCGTTTACCCCGCCTTCCGAATTTGACATTTCCCATTTTCAATGGAATAAGTAGGATTCAGGTGATAACGGGGATAACCATTGCTGTGGGTGAGGAGAGATAAAAAATGGGCTACTCTAGGTTTAGGTGATCCTTCCTAATCATAAGCCTTCTCCAGTGCCTGGGTGGGTGCGCGAAATCATCGATTCTAAGTGCTAATAATAGGGATTCCCCTACCCTTAAATCAGTAGGGCAAGTAAATTTGACCTTTCCCGCTGGAGGATTCTGTAACCACTAGAATCTTTCGAGGGCTTGGTTTGGAGATAGCTGCAGGTTCTGAAATGCAGACTCCTCACTACGGGGTCGGATGAAGGGATTCGAAAGACAGCATGGATCGGGGAGAGGGTAAATTTGACAGCTCTATTGATCGAGAAAGCTTGGGCGGACCCCCAACCATTAGCACATTCTAAGATTCAGATGACTAATTGGCTGGAGTTGCAGAGGGAGAAAGGTGAATCCGCTCATGATGCGTGGAAAGTCGGGGAAGAGTCTGATTCAAAACCGTCTGCGATAGATCACGTCGAACTGAAGCACTTAAGAAAGAAGCTGATAACTTTTGGTTGATTTGATGCTCATTCTGACACGGTTCATATAAAGTCACAGCACAGACATAACCAGGTTGCTGCTACTAGTCAGGCTCATCAAATGCAAACATGGCTCTTGTTGGCCTTGGCCCGGCCGTCAACTGCTTCAACTGCAGATGCGGCTGACCTAGATCTAGATGTCCCATCAATAGCGAAGGAAGTGGCTGAACTCGTTCTTTGGGACTTGGACTCTGACTTTCCGTACTCGTCCCTGAACCCAATGGGGAATCCGTCCCTTTCAGCCCCTGAACCTAATGAATCTGTTTGGTACGCTTCCTTCCCCTGAGGCCGTAAACAGACACTGCTTGAAGACAAGAAAGGTTGGGGCAAAGACCTCTCTTTCAAATCTCGTAGGAAGTGGAAAGGAAGTAGCTTGTGCTTGGCGTGCTCTAAGCTCCGAAGCTGATGTTCTATTGAATTAACCTCAACAACTCGTGAAATTTGACTAATGGCCGAAGTCCTTCTTCGCGCACAGCCAGACCTTCTGCTCGATTGTTTGTTGCGGAAGAAGGCTGGAATCTGTCTCTCCCTAGCCCTAGGATAGAATGTGCTCTCTTTCTCTCCACTCCCCCTCCCCGACTTCCATTGAAGTAAGGGCGGGTTCTCTCCTTGCTGGATTGCTGTCTTCCGCCATTCAATGCTGTTGTCAGTTTGTTTGTTGAAGTCAGACAGACAGCTTTGACACTTCCCGTGCTCTTACAATCTCTTTTATAAGAGAAAGAGACATGGAAGAGAGTTTCACCTTTTCTCTGCACTCCTGTTGCTTGCCTTACTCGGGCATTAAGCCTTAGGTTAGGGCAAGCGGGTGAACTCTGATCCCGACTCAATGATAGATATCAGGTTAGAACCACCAGTCAGATAAGGGGAGAAATCCTCATCAAGCATAACGGCTTTTATCACTAAGATATGATCTCCTGTTCCGGCTAATCCATCAACTCAATCGATTAGCGTAGATGAAGAGATTGGCTCGTTGATCTTTGATTCGAGAGTCTTCCCGGCTGGCCTAACTAGTTGAACCCCTGAGGGCTAATCCATCAAGATCGTAGCTAAGCCGGAAAGACGACCCTTTGCGAAAAACCAGATATAGAGAGTGTTCAGTGAGTGATCGTTGTTGTCGTGGAAGGGTTCTCTTTGAACGAATCCTATTTGAACTAAGCCCGAAAGCACGGGATGACTAGGACTAGCCTTTCTTTTTTTCCGGTATGCCGCTCCGCGAGCAAGGAGTGCCACGCACGAGCGGCGCGAAAACAAAGCAGGGGGAATTCTTCGTTGGGAGAAATCCTTTGATTGCGTATTGAATATAGATCCATGTCTTTATTGTTCCACTAGCTAGGACAAAATTCTCAGATGTCCCTTTCGTTATTACAACCTTCTTTTTTGATGTCAAAGACCAGAAGCTATGCGCTAATTCTCATTGGATCTCGGTTGTTCTTAACAGCGATGGCTATTCATTTAAGTCTTCGGGTAGCACCATTAGATCTTCAACAAGGTGGAAATTCTCGTATTCTGTATGTACATGTTCCTGCGGCTCGGATGAGTATTCTTGTTTATATCGCTACGGCTATAAACACTTTCTTATTCCTATTAACAAAACATCCCCTTTTTCTTCGCTCTTCCGGAACCGGTACAGAAATAGGTGCTTTTTTTACGTTGTTTACCTTAGTTACTGGGGGGTTTCGGGGAAGACCTATGTGGGGCACCTTTTGGGTGTGGGATGCTCGTTTAACCTCTGTATTCATCTCGTTTCTGATTTACCTGGGTGCACTGCGTTTTCAAAAGCTTCCTGTCGAACCGGCTCCTATTTCAATCCGTGCTGGACCGATCGATATACCAATAATCAAGTCTTCAGTCAACTGGTGGAATACTTTGCATCAACCTGGGAGCATTAGCCGATCTGGTACATCAATACATGTTCCTATGCCCATTCCAATCTTGTCTAACTTTGCTAACTTCCCCCTCTCAACCCGTATCTTGTTTGTTCTGGAAACACGTCTTCCTATTCTATCTTTTCTCGAATCTCCTTTAAGGGATGAAATAGAAGCTCGAGAAGGAATAGCAAAACCTACTTCCCAGCTCAAACTGAACGCGATGTAATCAAACTTATGGTTGACGCCGTAGAGAATATAAAGCCCATATGCGAAGTGGAAAAAGTAGGAGTAGCAGGTACTATTTATGATGTCCCTGGGATTGTAGCCAGGGATCGTCAACGAACCTTAGCTATTCGTTGGATCCTTGAAGCTGCTTTCAAACGACGTATAAGCTACAGGAGAAGCTTAGAGAAATCTTCATTTGCTGAGATACTGGATGCTTACCGAAAGAGGGGAATTGCACGTAAGAAAAGGGAGAATCTTCATGGACTGGCTTCCACCAATCGAAGTTTCGCGCATTTCATATGGTGGTAAAGTGAGACCACATAAAGAGCTCATTCAGTCAGATTCTTCAGTAAGATATGGTTTGACCCTTTTCCTTTTTGTTTGAATCTTCATTCATTGAGTATGAGGAATCCAAAAGCAGTAAGACCCCGAGACAACAAAAAGACAATCAAATTTAGTTACCTACACCTAATTCAAGACCGGTTAATGCAAGAACTATAAATAAAAATCTTTACTGAAAAAGGCCATGACCGAAGGAGACTACAACCTAGTTATGATTTTAAGCCCGGCTTGATTTTATACCTTATAACCTATTATGGTAAGGGCAACCCCAGTTGTCGACGGAATTCGTCATCGGTGAAATGCGAGTAGAATTCACGATAGATTTCCGAATAGCGGCCGCTTAGGTTTACTTGTTCTATAAAGAACGTCTGACTTCCATCCATGAGATGGCGCGGATAGGCATGTTCAAGGGAGCTAAGCGGGGAAACCTTCTCCTGAATGAAGTCGTATCCTGCCAACTATTTGAATAGGGAGATAGCTCCATAATTGGAGCAAGATTCTGCTCATCAAGCATCAGATTGAAGAGTTTATCCTGCAGACCGGCCTTTTTCTCTAATACGCGTAGTTCGCGATCAAAGATTTCCCTGTAGTGATCTACGTTTAGGGCTTGATCGAAGTGCTCTCGAACCAGCCTCGCGTAATCTCCCGGGTTATTATGAGGGGGGATATTGTAGTAATGCTGGTTCTCGAGAACCCTAATTCGCTCATATATTTCCGCTTCATTTTCTGCTGCGATAACATTTCGAAAAGTAGCCAGAGACTCGGAACTTGACGACGATTCCAACGCCGGCAGATTGGAACTGTCAGCGCCGTTGTCGAAACAGCAAATCCACTCAAAGTCCAGAGGCTGAGACCCCCCACAAGTCAGTCCAAATTGACTATATGAAATAAAGAGAGTATGAAATGAATATAGAGCCAATAAAGAACAATTAACACAATCAAACTTCAATTAAAGGAAAAAGGAAGGGGGAATGCCGCAGCTCTATAAAGACTAAGATGTTATGTTTATATTACATTACCGAGCTGGTAATTAGATCCAAAAACTGAAAAACCTCGTAGCATAACCAACTATTTTGTCCATGTAACATAACATCAACATATGAATCCTTGAGAAAGCCTGGGATGTGAATAGCCTCGTCCCCAATCACTGTCCGAACAAGGTCCGGCATGCTCCATTCTGGGGGTAATTGCTTACCGGCTCTCACCACCCACTCTGCGTATTCATCACAGATTCGATCAAATACCCGCTCTAACTCAGGTGGAGCGGCGCGTCCGACCTAGTTGAAGAAAGAGTTGAAGAGGTACTTGACGAGAAAGATGGCCTCTAAAAAAAAAGTCAATCACTGGGCGTTGGATTCCCATAGAGTACCTGTGCATTATTATTCATTAAAGGCGACTTTGTTCAATCGCTCTGCTCCCCCCCCCAAAAGAGAGACTCATTCTTGCTCTCAAAATGAAGAAAGACTTGTCTCCAATTTCCGGGTTGGTCCAACCAATAAAGACATGGGACTCTTTGGGCATTGCTTGGGCCGACTTAAGTAAAGACTGGTTACCTAGTGATTTACAACCACCCTCACTGCACACTGTCTATATCTGTCTACTATTGATTCAGGTGCAAAAAGAAAAAGAGCTTATTATCAAACTTCCCCTTCTTCCTCAAAGCACTTTGACTCTTTAAGAACGGGAGTGACAGTGGTCGAAGCTAGTGAATTGAATACCAGACGGGTTATAAGGTTATTTTCCTATTGAATCAGATCTGGCATTAGTTGGAAAAGAAAATAGGATACCGGATATTCCGACTACATGAAATAGAGCACCGGATAAGCCCCAAAGACTCTCACTGGAGGTGTAAAAATGAGGAAATATCGCATCTATGCTTTGCGGATGATCTCATGGTGTTCAGCAATGGTGACTTAGAATCTATTGCCATTATCAACAATGTCCTCCATATCTTTCAACATCTTTCAGGTCTCACCCCACGGCTAAGAGTGAGGTTTTCATTTTATTTTAGTAAAGGAAACCACAAAGAATCAGATCACGAACATGCTGGGTTACAAGGAAGGAAAACATCCCGTAAGGTAATTAATTAGGGGTACCCCAACTTACGACAAAGCTCAAAGCTAGTGATTGCAAAGTACTTGTGGACAGAAAACCATCCAAACTTCAACATTGGACGGGTAGAAGCCTCTCCTACGCTGGCCGGTTACAGCTGATAAACTCCATCCTTTTCTCCATGCAAGTTTCTTGGGCTTCCTCATTCTCCCTGGAAAAGTTGTTAAACAACAAGTAGAACAGCTAATGCGCTCCTTTCTCTGGGGTGGGACGGTACCTCTATCTACGCAATATAGGAGTTCCATTCCAAAACGTACAGCACGGCCTTCCACGCCACCCAAACACCTATCGTCAGTCAACCTTCCCATCAGCCATTGCTCCACCAGCAGTCAGTTCTGCTCCTTTGAATTCAGGGGCTACGGTTCAATAAGTTTTTCAAAAAAAAAAAAGAGTGTTCCTCGGGCGGCACAAAACTAGAGATGTAGAATCACATCTTACGCCATATGTACTGAGGAGATCATCACTCGGGAGACATGGTAACAAGCCCGGTAACCAGTTTCCTCCAATGTGGTCAACCTACCCAGAGAAAATGTTGGCATACCAATCAGGGTTCCTTCCTTCCAGTGAAGAAGGACTTGCTATAGCAGATTGGAACGGCTTGACTCTCTCTATATACGAGATTTTAGTCGCTTCTCGACTCTAGATTATCCTTGGAGGCTGAAGTAACCTTTCTCTTTCCCATTGGGCAGTCACTCTCAACAAGATTCTCTTCTCTTCTTTATTTTTTTTATTGAATTGCAAAGCCGAAAGCAAACAGACCAACAAGCAAGAACGATTACGGATTCCCTTACTTATCCTAATCCCCAGGTTGCTATATCTAAAGCATCCGAAATGGATCCGCCTCCTTAATAGGGAAAGCCCTTTCCTTATTGATACTAGTTTTTCTCCCGTATAACCAGGTCTTGTGTTCGGCGAACAATCATGTTTTTTTATCCATTCGTTCCTGCTGCCTTGAAGGAATTCCCCTTCTTTTTCTTTGGCCAGAAATGGGGGAGACGGGAACTATGCCAATCCCCAATCACCAACGGAAAGATAAACTTAACTTGATAAAAGAAGTCAATCGATCAGCAAGACATGAAGCCAGGAGCTACTTTTCTCTTAGATTGGAGACTAAGGGGATTACTAGAAAGAGGTCAGCTACTTATCCTCTCAAAACGAGAGCTCCAGGGGATAGAAGATAAAGATGGTAGGCTAAGACAGAAGGAGTTCAAGTTAGATCCGCTAAGAGAGAGTTGAGATTCCTAATTCAAGTAAGGGACTGAGTGGGCCATTGGCTATGCTATTGAATGAATGCGTTGTCGGAAGGATGGATGGGAGGATAGAATACCCGAGACTCGCTGCCGGAAAGAGCTCATTAGAGGCATTCCACTTTCTTCCAATGAGATGTCTTACGCTTCATGATGGCATTTAGAGGGCTCTGCTCTGTAGCCAGAGTATAGTAAGGAGCGAAGGATAGATGGGATTCAAAAGGAAAGACTAAAGTAAAGTTTAGCAATAAAAAGCACTTTTTAATCCAGCTGCCATTTCGCTAGATACCAGAAAGAGAAGAGAGTTGAGGTTGAGGTGGCACATCTCGACCGATAGGGCGAGGAAAGGCAAGAGAGCAGAAGAATCCACCTTATTTATAGGACCTACGGCATCCTAAGGGACTAGTTCTTCCAACCTTTCTTTCAAGTAGCTCTTCCGCTTCTTCCTTATACAAGAATTCACCTATCCTTGCCCAGCTCATCTCACGGAAGGACACTATTGAGCCCAGCACTTCAAGAGACTCTAACTCTAAAAGAGGCATTTCATATCTATCTTTCGTGCTAACAGGAGCCAACTACGGTATCTCATCATACAATTGACATTGCCTTAACATCTAGTTTACGTAAAAGAGTATCGACGAAAAGGTGCATTGATGCCACGGTCCTACTGAAGTTCTCTACAGGCTAGCGTACTACAGGGAAAGGAGGAAATGTTCATAATGGAATCTCTCCAGAAATCAAAATAGACTGAGCTTTCGAAGTGGAGAAACTGCTCAGCGTGCGTTAGAATGACTTTGTCTCAGTGGAAGAGGGAAGAGAGTTTACACGAATGAAAGACAGGATAGGCCCAAGCAAAGAGCAGGCTTCACGAATGGGGGGTTCGGCAGCAAGAAAGCGTCTGCGCGCGGGGAGGTTAATAAGGGTGGGTAGTAGGTTCGCAGGGTAGTTAGTCACTCAAATAAGTTGGCAGGCAGGCAATCTAGCTCTGATTTCAGGTTGGGACTGACCTAGGCATTCAGAAAGAGAGGCAGATTCCATTTCTGGGACTGTTTTTTTTGTTTAATAAGAAAGATCAGTTCGAAATCGGATTTCAATCTATCAAAGAAGAGCTCAGGAAATCCGTTCACAACGTAGGATGTTTTTTGGGTTGCTAGGGATGAAAGAAGGAAATTCCCGCTCTTAAGGCCACGCCAGTCAATCGAGTCAGTCCTTACCCGCTTAGTCTGCCCTTGCTTAGGGCTCGACCGATGGAAGGGAACCCTTTGTATGCTCCCGAGGGACTAGGACAGAAAAGAGAAGGGCAGCACTTCAAGAAGTCAGTCTTTCCCGCCAATCCCTCTTTTGAGCTTTCTCTGCCTGTTAGGAGAGTTTCCAAAGGCTTCAACTTGACATAGTGAACCTTCCTGCAAAAGAGGAAGGCCCGTTTCAACAATGGAAAAGGGGAGGGGAGCGCTTGCCGGCATCGGCATCAAAGGATGGGCATGGGTTGAATGGCCTAAAAGTTTCTAAAACTATGAAGCGCTTTGGTTTCGCGGGAATAATCTATTTAGTCATCATCGCGTCATAGGGCATAGGGCTGCCCCAACCTATTTCTTTATTAAGGGGGGAGAAACTTTCCCTTCAAACTATGGGTAGCCGGGGTTGTGGATGAGAGGAAGTTACCCACTAATTCAAAGGTTTTTCTGCGCGGGCTTGACTCCTTTACTGGAATATCAGCTAGTCGGTTATATATAATGAGCGGGAATAGGGGGGAAGCATGCATATTCACCATTCTTCAACCAAGCCTTGGTGTGCTGGCATAGTGGATTGAAAGGACAGCCGAGCAAGATTCTGACCCTTAGAGGTGGAATACAAAATTTGGGCGATCAAAAAATTTAGAATTGTTTTTTTTAGTTACCTTGGCTCTACCGCCTGGGCCTATGTTTTCACTTGTTCCCGAACGGCACTTGGTGTTGTCTTTGGGCTATTCCATAATTGGTTATATATGCATTTTGAATCAAAATAGTTATTACCACTATCTAGAACCGATTGGAGTTGGTAAACCCTTCTCGTGGTAGGACTTTTGTAAGACTCTTAAGTTCCCGTTGGAGTCTCTTGCGGAGAAGATCAAGTTACACACACATCTGCTGATATAATCATATACTTCATACCTATTTATCACGACCGCAAATCGCTCGCTGCTGCTAGCTTCATGCCCACGCTGCTCACGCTTAACCTAATAACTAAAAACAAGGATTTGCTGATTCATGGAACTTTCCCTTGCGATCTTGTCTTCCGGGCAAAAGATCTTTTGATGTGCCTCTTTCGGTTGCTATCTAGCTTTACCGAATGAAGTTAGTCACCTTCCTTTTCCGCTTTCAGACAAGTAGCTAAGTCGTCTTAATCCAGCGACGAAAACTCTTGCGCTAGGAGAAAGGCTCAATCCCCTCGCTTTGTCGCCCCTATCTCGTTAGCCGTTGCTTCTTCCCTCGCCTAAACCTAAACTAGTCCTACTCCTACAGCTTGCGCCGAAGATTCACTACCAGCTCTTTTACCGCCCGTAGTTGACTGATTGGAGTCAGGAACTACTTTTTGGAATATTTCCGACTTTACTTGCCCAAAATAATTTCTATTCCTTGACACTATATATAGTTGGCTGAAACCGGAAAGGCCTTCAAACAATCCCGTACTTCTGGCTCTAGCCCGCTTCACTGCATGAAACAAACGGTTAGGTTAGACCTCTGGCATTTCTTCCCTAGAGACCTGTCCCCCCAACATTTCCTTTTGGTCTTAAGAGATAGACTTGGCTCTCTTATCTTTCAATCTGGACTTGCATGTGTTCCGCATATGACTATTTCGAGTGATTGCTGCTATCTGGCTTGAGTTAGACAAGCAGAGAAGGATCTTATGCCACCGGTGATCGGCCTGTCTATCTAGTATCTAGTACTAGGACTAGTAGAGTAGAGGCACTACTGGGCGGGGCTTCCTCGATCACAGCTTCTCGCTTAGCTAACTGCCAGACAAGGATGCAAATCAACTCCTTATATAGAATAAGATCGACACATTCAATGAAGCAGCCAGTCCGGCAGACAAGCTACTTTCTGATTCTAGGACTGGCGGATCCTCTATCTATTAGCATACCCGTACCGGCAGTTAGACTAGCACTCTCTCCCCAATCAATCGCAGTAACCGGCTGTAAGAGAGCTGACTGTCTACCTGATTCAGTCTACTGGCAGTGAGTACCAGACTATGAGATAGCCTGGCCAGTGCATCCAATCAGATACCAGGCAGGAAGCTTCTTGATTGTTTCCCCGTCTGCTTTCCTTAAGATCTACAGAATACGTTATAGATGAGCCTGCCAACCGTTCCACCGGAGCGGTTTGGTTGAAAGTCCCATCCATAGGGAGTGTCGACAGAACCGTCATACACCACTTATGAAGGGGATGTAAAACACGCGGGATAACCCAGTTACCTATGGCAAATATCCTACGCTTCCCCCCACCCTCTATAGACTGACCTAGTCGGCATAACCTCAGCAAACTCTTGACAAGGATGTCCGACTCTAACAGCTTCCTCAAATGCAGAACAACCTATCTGCGAGATGAGTTCGTTGTTAGGGTCAAAACAATACCTCGTCCAAGGAAACCACAACGCGCCTAACCAATTAGCTTGTTGACGCCCACGGAACTGATTCCGAGACTCAGCAAGTTGAAACCTTGAATGGATTTCAAAGGGGAAGGCTCGGAAGACAGATGGAACTCCTTTCTAACGACGAGAGCCCTTCAATAGGATAGGCTTCATCTTAGATGGTGTGGCCTTCCAGGTCGGATCCCAAGTCATTCCTTGTAGCAAAGGAATACTATAGATAGACGGAACATACCTTTGCAGTAATTCTTAAAATAAATAAAAAAAATTCGCAGCATCGGTAGCCAAGGCCTTCACATTAGAAGGGGGAGTAGAGATAGAAGAGAAAGTTGATCTATCCACTTTGCCAATTTTTTCATTTTTGCTATAGTAAAGAAAGAGACAACTTGACTACTATATCTGCTCGATCATCACGCCTACGGATCACCTTACGGTGAAACGGGGGAATGATCCTTGGGAGTCCCGTCCTCGTGAGAGAGATGGGAACAGATAGTTCGGTCAACCTCTTAGGGTGAGTAGAAGAAGAATAGTGCATCAAGCATGTTGATGCTTGTTTACAGTAAAGTGCAACATACAGCCACCCTGATCGACGGCCTAACTTTACTACCTGTTTAACCAGGTGATGAACACCAAGACAGATTTCTTTCGTTAACCCACCGGTGACCACCAAAGGAATCTTCAAAAGAACCTTAGTTTAGTAGTAGGGTCTTTTCCAAAATGCCCTTGCTTTTCAGTAACGCTCGAAATCACTGATGTCGAGTTCAATCAGAGTAGCTTACGGACTTGGAACCTCTGGCTGAAAAGATTGAATTACTTCAAAGGGAGGGGTTTCTCGGCGCCGGGTATTCAATCTCTTTTTTCGGACTTTGCCGGGCTCTTCCCTTTCCTTTGATCAATTTCCTCCAACAAGCTCTTGAAAGTCTTTGACTAAGCCTTCTTCCCGCTCTACTGGAAACTTTCCAATATGCTTCGAGTGCCTAAAATATAAATATAAGATAAGAGGAAGAGGAAATCTCGATTTCGATGGAAGCCAATTCAACCGCTTCGCCCCTATTCATTCTCTAAAGTAAAGGTATCGACAGAAAGAAGTCCCTTCAGAAGTGGCAGCAGTGCTCTCGTATATAAGATCAAGGCTGCTTTTAGGAGTCCTCTAACCGCTAACTCGAAATAAAATAAGCTAAGAGAGATGTGGCAAAGAAGGAATTTCAAGAGGTGCGTCGAGAAGTTCCATACCTTCTTGATAGAGTCCATTGCCTTGCTTGTACTTACTTAAGTCAAGATTGGCTTGGTGTTAAGTGTAAAAAAAATACAGGATTTCAAATCATCCCTGCTCCTCGAAGTCTTTCTTCGACGTCAGAGAGTTTGATCGAGAAAGCAAGGACCAAAGGTGCCTAATAGAATTGCGTAGGGAGACTAAAAAGGTAGCGAATCCGGTTTCGAAATGAGGCGGTCTTAGCAATGAAAAGATATCCCGCTGCTTCAAAATGAAGTTCGTCCTTTCCGCCCCCTAGCCAAGCCACTTGAGACGGGTTTTGATCCGCGCAATGTTGCATTTGATTTTTGAATCACTGTATGTAATGCGATTGAAGCTATTAGAGAATCTCGTAGCGATTGGTACTGTGTGAGAAGAAATACCGGTAGCTAAGTGGTTTAGCGGGCGACAGTTAGAGTTGGTCGTTGTTGTGTGGCTTCGACTCCCCAACAAGATATGTAAAAAATTGCGTTATTAAACTAAAAACAGATTTGGGCTGGACAGAATCTATCAAAGAAGTCGCCCTTCTTCCTTTCGTTTGTGCATCTTTCTCTTTCTCCCATGCATCCTTTCTGTTTGTTGGTCAACAACCACAACTCAATAGAATGAATTCTTTAAGACTCCGGGCTCTCTTTCTGTCCGGAGGGAATCATTGTTGAAAAATCAATCATGCCTCAACTGGATAAATTCACTTATTTCACACAATTCTTCTGGTCATGCCTTTTCCTCTTTACTTTCTATATTCCCATATGCAATGATGGAGATGGAGTACTTGGGATCAGCAGAATTCTAAAACTACGGAACCAACTGGTTTCAAACCGGGGGAACAAAATCCGGAGCAACGACCCCAACAGTTTGGAAGATATCTTTAGAAAAGGTTTTAGCACCGGTGTATCCTATATGTACTCTAGTTTATTCGAAGTATCCCAATGGTGTAACGCCGTCGACTTATTGGGAAAAAGGAGGAAAATCACTTTTCTCTCTTGTTTCGGAGAAATAAGTGGCTCACGAGGAATGGAAAGAAACATCTTATATTTGATCTCGAAGTCCTCATATGGCGCTTCTTCTTCAAATCCTGGATGGGTGATCACTTGTAGGAATGACATAATGCTAATCCATGTTCCACACGGCCAAGGAAGAATCAAAAAATAAGAAAGGTATTGCTTTTTTTATAATAGTTGCTCGTTCGTTCATAAATTCACTCGACCACTTGTTAGTCTTGCTACACGACACGAGTCTAGGGTGAAGTTGAAGCAGACACGGTCAAGTAAAGTCGACTTCACAAGTGATTCAACATACCATATATATGGATGGAAATCAAAAAGGAGAGACGGGTCTCGCCCAGGTGGCTCCCGCAAGGTAACGACTTCAAACTCAAACAAAGAACGTTCTTCTCCCTCCAAGGCATGAGTCAAAGAAAATGCTGTATGTATTGCAAGACCCGTCGATAAGCTAAGGCTACGACATGAAGGAAGGCCAGAAGAACTACAGAACCACGCCCACCAGAGCTAAAGGAGACCGAAGGGACTTGCGGGAGGTGAAGGTCGCTGGCTTGCCCGTGGGCCGTGGTATCTGACGGGACATTGGCCGCCCTCCCGCTACGGCTCGCTGTACGTTCCTTTAGCTATAGGCGTGTCCAATCCGAGAATAGTCCGTTCCACATAGTGCAAGGAAGCTCGGTGGGGTTTCATACGAGGGTCCTGCGTACTGTGCCATCGTCCAACCAGTACAGTACGGCCATTTCAAATCGCCCCGCGAAGCTTTCGGGAAGAGGGGTAGTCTTGCGTTCAGAAAGAAAGGTTATCGAGATTATCAATCGCTCTTTTTAGTGGGGAGGAATAGTGCAGGAAGGGAGCGAGACCAAGCCGAGCCACTAGGAGAGTCCGCCCTTCCCACGTGTAAAGTTGAATAATAGAAAGCAGCCTCAACCAGAGAGATCAACCTGCGCCGCCGGCGGCGCAGAACGCACTAATCCGCGACTAGCTAGTTTTCCGAAACCGAACTGAATAGAATTGTTACTTTCAAAAAATGCTTGCTGAAAATCAAAGAAAGAAGGTCCATTTTCCCACGTAGTTCGTCGGTCAAACCAACGATTCTCTTCTCAAAGTTATAGAGAGATCTTTTTCTAGTTAGACTTCTATCAATGCAATGAAAGAACCATCCCTTCCGTCCTGTCAGATAGAAATATAAGAAGACCCAAAAGAGCCCTTCTTTACCACTTTAGGGGGTGGGGGTGAAGGGGGGGTTTACATACAACCGAGGCAAAGTAGTTTATTATGATTGAATCTCAGAGGCATTCTTATCATTTGGTAGATCCAAGTCCATGGCCTATTTCGGGTTCACTCGGAGCTTTGGCAACCACCGTAGGAGGTGTGATGTACATGCACTCATTTCAAGGGGGTGCAACACTTCTCAGTTT